AGTTCATTAGAGTTTGTGTTCCAGATACTTGAATAAATATCCGACGAAGTAGAACCATCTTTATCAAGGCGACAGACCTATTCTCTGTACTATCAATAGAATCAATTATAACAAGTCACACACTCATATTCCGGAAATACAGAAAAAAAAGAAATTCCACGATCGAACTACCAAAATAGAATAGGCCAAAAATCAAAGTTCTAACTGGTTGATTTTTTATTCAAAAATTAGGACTTTGTGGTTCTTAGAGATTTAATTCATTGAAATTCCATCCAATAAAACGGAAGAATTATAAATCTCCAAAATAATAGATAGAAATACCGCAAATAGAGCCATTGCGACCCCCATCAAGGGGGTCGTTCCCCAACCCGGAGCTACTTTACCATATTCCGAATTCAATGGTTTTAATAAACTCCCTACAGTAGTTCGTCTTGGGCCCGATCTAGAGCTGTTCTCAACAGTTTGTGTAGCCATAAATCCTATTGTATTCATTGAGATCTGTTGACTTTGTATACCATTCTGTTGTAAATAAACGATCTTCTGATAGATCCATTGGGATCTTGAAATTATATAATCATAATGGAAACAGCAACCCTAGTCGCCATCTTTATATCTGGTTTACTTGTCAGTTTTACCGGGTATGCCTTATATACCGCTTTTGGGCAACCTTCTCAACAACTAAGAGATCCATTCGAGGAACACGGGGACTAGTTGAAGTAATGAGCCTCCCAATGTTGGGAGGCTCATTACTTCAATTGAGATAATGAAAAATCATTTGAGCTTTTTACTTTTTAGTTGGAACTTTAGGTGGTTCTCGAAAAAAGATAGCGAAAAAAATTATTCCTAGAGTCGAGACTAAAAGGAATGTATAAACCAATGCTTCCATAGATTCGATCGTGGTTTACAATATATAGCTTCCCTACCTGGTTGTTTTTTCTTTTTTGTATTTATTGGGAATTATCTCGAAAGAGGAAGAGTTAAAAAGTGGCGATTCAAATTCACTCCGGTACTCTATGTAAAATTCCCTGTAAAAAGGAAATCGAGGCGAAAGATACCAAAGCGTTCTTGTATCAGACTCCCTGTCTTCTTGTAGTTGGATCCCCGATTTTTTGGAATGCCCCAAACTCTACTTGAACATCCAAATCCGGGTCAATACCAGCAAAAACATCTCTGAACAAGGTTCTAGCACCATGCCAGATGTGTCCGAAAAAGAAAAGCAAAGCAAACGAAGCATGTCCAAAAGTAAACCAACCTCTTGGACTGCTACGAAAAACACCGTCGGATTTCAAAGTCGCGCGATCTAATTCAAAAATTTCACCCAATTGAGCGCGTCTAGCATATTTTTTCACAGTAGCAGGATCACTATAACTGACTCCATTGAGTTCGCCACCATAGAACTCAACGGTTACACCCACTTGTTCAACACTATACTTTGATTCTGCCCTTCGAAAGGGGACATCGGCTCTAACAATCCCGTCGCCGTCTACTAAAACGACTGGAAATGTCTCGAAAAAAGTAGGCATACGACGTACAAAAAGCTCACGCCCTTCTTTATCCCTAAAGATAGGGTGCCCTAACCATCCAACCGCTATTCCATCCCCGTTATCCATCGAACCCGCCCTGAATAATCCTCCTTTTGCCGGATTATTGCCGATATAATCAAAAAAAGCTAATTTTTCGGGAATTTTAGACCAGGCTTCTGATAAACTTTGATTTTCTGCTAGCCCAGTGCTAACTCTTCGATAGATCTCTTGCTGGAAGTAACCCTGATCCCATTGATAACGAGTAGGACCAAATAATTCGATGGGGGTAGTTGCTGAACCATACCACATAGTTCCAGCAACAACAAAAGCTGCAAAAAAGACAGCCGCGATACTACTAGAGAGTACAGTTTCGATATTTCCCATGCGCAATCCTTTGTATAGACGTTGAGGCGGTCGAACGCTAAGATGGAATAAACCCGCTAATATGCCCAATGTACCTGCTGCAATATGATGAGAAGCTATTCCTCCCGGAACAAAAGGATCAAAACCTTCCACGCCCCACGACGGATTTACCGGTTGTACTTTTCCCGTTAGTCCATAAGGATCGGACACCCATATTCCAGGACCGTACAAGCCTGTTACATGAAATGCACCAAAACCAAAGCAAGCCACCCCGGAGAGAAATAAATGAATTCCAAAGATCTTAGGCAAATCCAAAGAAGGTTTTCCTGTGCGTTCATCACAAAAAATTTCTAGATCCCAATAGACCCAATGCCAGATAGCTGCCAAAAAGCATAAGCCAGAAAACACAATATGTGCTCCAGCTACACCTTCGTAACTCCAAATACCCGGATTCGTTACAGTCCCCCCTGTGATACTCCAACCTCCCCATGAATTGGTTATTCCTAAACGAGTCATGAAGGGTATAACGAACATACCCTGTCTCCACATTGGATCAAGAACAGGGTCAGAAGGATCAAAAACTGCTAATTCATACAGAGCCATCGAGCCCGCCCAACCAGCAACCAGAGCTGTATGCATTATATGAACGGAAAGCAACCGGCCGGGATCATTTAATACAACGGTATGAACACGATACCAAGGCAAACCCATGGAAAACACCCCTTTATCAAAGAAAAATAGACACTACGTAACTTTATTGCATTGGCAAAGACTATACTATCCTATAGACTCCACTTGTTCAGTGGATTATTTCCTAACAAGGGTTAAGTTAATATTTATTCTATTCTGTTCGTAGGAACACCGAGAAGCGGATTTATTCTATACTCGATAAGTACCAATACGCAATGGGAGATTGATTCCATTTTCCACGAGTAAATGTGTCCATCCTTAATTGAGAACCTATTTGTCAAAATTTTCCTTTATTGATTTTTTCTTTCTTTCTGAATTTTGAAAATCTCTGGATAAAATAAATATGATAAAGCCAATATTCTAAAATAGAGACAATAAAAGCACATTGTTACGTTTCCACATCAAAGTGAAATAGAGTATTTAGTTCTTTTTTCTTTCAATCCATGCCAATTGGTGTTCCAAAAGTACCCTTCCGAATCCCTGGAGATGACGATGCATCTTGGGTTGACGTATAGTGCGACTTATCAAATATACTGGGTCATATGGGATTTCCCCGTTCTCTTCCCCGATCGAGATATCCTCTGTTTCGCCCAAAAAAGAGAAATTGAATCATCCAAAAATTGGAGTGTGAAGTGCAAGTAGATGCATTGTTTGGAGGAATTCTATTATGAATTAGAATGATTTATGGTTGGCTTTTGTTGGACTCAACAATGCAGTATCCAGGCTCCGTTTAGAAAAAACCCAATTGGTAATATATCTATGATTAGTGTATCATAAATGATTCCTATTTGTTATTTCGAAAGTCATAACAAAAAAGGTGATGAGAAGATTTGTCCTATATATGCAAATCAAAATCGGGCGGATCTTTACCCGGAGTAGAGGGCATAAACCTAAAAAGATGAAATAGGCCCACTCAGGACCAAGAAAACACCATCGTAGGTTGGATTGAATCTCGATGAAACAATACATCAATGAGAAGTTAATTCGATAATGAGAAGTTAATTCGATAACTTTATTGACTTTTTTCTAGTCTAAGAAAGAAAGAAAATAAGTCAAAATTCGTCGTTATTAAAAAATCTAAGAAAAAGCCCTTTCGTTCGAAGTTTGAAAAAACCTGCTATTAATATTTCAAAAAATAGGAAAAAGGAAGGAGGGCTGGAATCTATACATTGATTCTTTTTTTTTTCGAAGAACCGTATGCATCAAAAGGTACATGTACGGTTCCTAAGGGATGCAATTTTACCCCACTCAACCGACTTTATCAAGAAAGATTACTTTTTTTAGGCCAAGAAGTTGATAGCGAGGTCTCGAATCAACTTATTGGTCTTATGGTCTATTTCAGTCTTGAGGATGCTGCCAAAGACTTCTATTTGTTTATAAATTCTCCTGGCGGGTGGGTAATAGCTGGATTAGCTATTTATGATACTATGCAGTTTGTGCGACCAGAGGTCCATACAATATGCATGGGATTAGCCGCGTCAATGGGATCTTTTCTCCTGGTTGGAGGAGCAATTACCAAACGTTTAGCATTCCCTCACGCTTGGCGCCAATGAAGTTTTTTTAGTTGAGAGAAAAAAGAAAACTATGCCTTCGCCATATGAATATTAAGTAATAATAGCATGGCACTTCGAATTTGATATGAAAAATCTTTGTATTGTTCTTTTTTTTTAAGATTCAATTTTGTATCGAGAGATTAGTATGAAATAAAAGGTATTTCCCGTCGGGAAGCCAATTTAGCGTTACAAACCTTTTTGTTTTCACACTGAAGGGCTCTTAACAGTATTTATGTTATAAAAAAAAGAGTGCGCAAAAAAAAACAAGATTTTTCCTTTTTTGCTTGGATTAAAAAGAAACTTTGGGATTGCTGAATCAAAGATAAAAAAATCAAATATAAAGCAACGGAGCCATCATAGTATTTTTAACCCCTCCGAGGGGAAGGGTGGCATTTTGATCATTTACCCGTCTGGGGCTGATAGATTTTTTTTATCTTTCTTGAGTGGAGAGTAAGGGTCAATTTGATTATAGAGCCGTATGCAATGCACAAAAGATGATGCCCGTACGGTTGTTCAATTCTATCTTTTTTCCTATTATTCTTTATCTTTCTTTTCTCTTCGTTTCACCACATCAGATGGAAAACCCTTCTATCATCAGGGTAATGATCCATCAACCCGCTAGTTCTTTTTATGAAGCGCAAACGGGAGAATTTATCCTCGAAGCGGAAGAACTGCTGAAACTACGCGAAACCATCACAAGGGTTTATGTACAAAGGACGGGAAAACCATTATGGGTTGTATCTGAAGACATGGAAAGAGACGTTTTTATGTCAGCAACAGAAGCCCAAGCTTATGGAATTATTGATCTTGTCGCAGTTCAATGACAAAAAAATGGATTTTGTGAAAATCCGTGATTTAAGATTTTTTCTCCAAGTTTACTATTCTATTAAATAGAAAAAATTCCTAATCATACGGTTAGGATCAATCTAAACCAGCCCCATTATGTATATGCGTCAACATGCCAACTATTAAACAACTTATTAGAAATACAAGACAGCCGATTCGAAATGTCACAAAATCCCCCGCTCTTCGGGGATGTCCTCAGCGTCGAGGAACATGTACTAGGGTGTATGTGCGACTCGTTTCGATCCTGCGCTGACGCAAAAAAAGCAAGAAAACGAATTTCCCGTCTGAATGATCAGTACCAGTAAATAGATAGTGAATGGAGGAAGGAACTCCATTCACTATCGAAAAATAAGCGAATCGATCCCTCTATTGTGATTGTGTCTAAAGTTTATGGTTTCTATTGGTGCGAATCCAATCACCTAAATTTCCGACGAGAAGCAATTCTCCATTGATAACAAACGGTTATCCATTAAACGGAGGATATTGAAATTCAAAAAAAAATGAGGTTTTCACTCGGTCAAGAACGGACTACGAGGGTCAGCTACCCCAGCTAACTTGCATAAGGAAATACCGTTACTGTATACGTGGGTCTGATTTCGAAAGACCTGTTACTGGATAATTCACGGGTAGAGCCAAAGAGTGTGGTATGAACTATACAAGTTACCAATAACATTGATTAAATGGAGTAAAGGCTCCGGTGTATAGAGAAGACCTCGCCGTTTAAGAAGTAACCATAGAAACGATGGAACCCCACTATTTCGATTTCTTTATCCATTTTTCTATTTCTTTTTTTTATTGATTCGCCTAGCAAAGGAAAGTTCCTTATTTCTTTCGTATTTCGCAGTAAAATACCTAAAAAAAGCGTGGCCAGGAAGGTTTAGAGTAGCCAAAGCCATTGGAATTTTTTTTACACATTGGAAAAATACGTTTGGTTATTAAAATAGACCGAGACGTGGAAAAGAATAACAGAAAAAAAAGAAATCAATTAGTTATTTGTCAAAGTTTTATTTATTCAATGACCAGAATTAAACGCGGATATATAGCTCGGAGACGTAGAACAAAAATTCGTTTATTTGCCTCAAGCTTTCGAGGGGCTGATTCAAGACTAACTCGAACTATTACTCAACAGAAAATAAGAGCTTTGGTTTCGGCTCATCGGGATAGGGATAAGCAAAAAAGAAATTTTCGTCGTTTGTGGATCACTCGGATAAACGCAGTAATTCGAGAAGGTGGGATATACTATATTTATAGTGGATTAATACATGATCTATACAAGAGGCAGGTGCGTCTTAATCGTAAAATACTAGCCCAAATAGCTATATCAAATAGAAATTGTCTTTATATGATTTCCAACGAAATCAGAAAAGAAGTAGATTGTAAAGAATACACCAGAATAGAATAATTTTATGGAGTTCCCCGGAGAATGAACTCCGGGAAGGTAGAGTCGCAATTAATATGAGAAAATAGCCGAAAAATGAATAAACACGTTCAATAAAAAATCTTTTTTTTATTCGTTTTTTTTCTTATGACATACACGATAATAAAATCGGGCTTCTCGGATCTGTGTCGAACAAAAAACCAATCCACCTTTGAGTTCGGATTGGAATTCTGATTCAAGTCAACAAAGAATAAGCCTATTTTTTTCTGGCTCTAAGACCAGTAATTCTAGCGGTCGACTCGGCTCTTTCAAATTGTTTCTCATTATTGAGAAAAGGTAACAAAGATAAAATACGAGCTTGTTTTATAGCAATAGTAATTAATCGTTGTTGTTTCAAGGGCAATCTATTCACTCGTCTAGATAATATTTTTCCTTGTTCACTAATAAATCGACTAATGAAATTCATGTTCCTATAATCAATTCGATCCCCCGATTGAATCGGGGGCAAACGCCTACGAAAAGATCGCTTGGATTTAAGAAAAAGTCGCTTGGATTTATCCATGGTTTGTTTGTTTAGTTTATTTCTTATCCCGAAAATCCTATTTCTTAATTGTCATTTTAACCCACAATAGGATTCTTTTTGATTTAAATACGTTCTATTTAGATTTCAATATGCTCTATGTTGTTCTATATAATGTTATTTTTAGCCTTGAAAGGCTAAGATTTCAAGACTAAGATTCGATCTATTTCTTTATTTCCCTATGAATCGTATGGTTGGAACAAGAGGGACAGAATTTTCTCAATTCTAATTGATTAGGCGTATTGTGCCGGTTCTTTTGAGTAATATATCTGGAAATGCCCGTTGACACCTTCTTAACGCCGGTTCGGATACAACCGTTACATTCCAAAATCACCGTTACGCGTGCATCTTTCCTCTTAGCCATGAATCCCCTTTTGATTTTTGATTTACTCAACACTTCTATTTCAACTCGAATAACACTATTTCAGTTAAAGATCCTGTATTCTTGCCCTAGCCTCCCATTTTCCTACTCTATTGCCTCTATTATTCTATTATTAATATTCATTTAATTCGAATTTGAACCCGAGCCTCGTAGACGTTGAATTCACTTTTATACTTTCTCTTTCG